TGAAATTCCTTAAAAATCTCTGCCTTTTTCAAAATATCCTGAACAGTTTCTGTAGGTTGAGCACCCTTTTCAAGGAAATATAGAATAGCAGGAACATTTAAATAAGTTTGATTCTTTATTGGATCATAAAAACCCACTTTCCGAAGATCTCTTCCTTCTCTTCGGGATCGAACATCAATTGCAACGATTCGATAGACGGCTCATTGGGATAGATGTAGATGAATAATACCCCCCCTAGAAACGTATAGGAAGTTTTCTCCTCGTACGGCTCGAGAAAAAATGATTTAAAGTTTTATTTATGTTTATGTATAGAATTACAACGGCAAATGGATATATAAAATGATTAAATCAATATGATTAAGTTCTTTTTTCTTCTTCTTTCCTGAAAAAGAAAAAAAAAACCATTCGTACTCATAACTCAAATTGGATAACTCTCAAATAGCTCAAAGGAAAATCTTTAGGCATTTCTTTTATCTTTAGGCATTTCTTTTATTGAGTGGTCTTTAAACCCCTTCCTTTTTTCATTTGTTTCATTTCATTTTTTTTGATTTGTTTTTATTATGGTTCAGTTATTGAGACAATTGAAAGGGTGTTTCCTTGTTCTGGGATCCTTTATCTTTTTTTTTTTGTTTTAAATCATTGGGTTTAGACATAACTTCGGTGATTCTTAATCCTCTCAAAATGGCAGCAACATACCCCTTTTGTGATTTTCTTTCTATCAAAGAATCATACAAACGGTTGATTCCTACGCGATACACTTTGTATCGAAAGAGTTTTATGAATTCCAAGAAATTTTCCTTTTGGGTTGGAAACTTGGAACCTTTTCGATTTCTATATCGAAGATATATTTACGAAGTTGTTCCAATTTATTGATTGGCATTAACCCTAGATCTTTTCACTTGAGAAATGAATCAATATTTTCTACTCGAGCTCCATCATGAACTATTTACATTACAACCCAACAAAAAAAGAGAGGGTATAGTGGAACAGAACAAACGATGTCGAGCCAAGAGCACCTCCATTCCTATATAAAATGGTGGACGTAAGAATCCACAACGGATCATGTCTTTCAAGTCGCACGTTGCTTTCTACCACATCGTTTCAAACGAAGTTTTACCATAACATTTCTCTAATTTGGAGCCGGTATGGAATTGATTCTATTATGGAATCATGAATAATCATTGGTTCATCCGTTACATAGTAATCTATATTTTTTTCTTCTATATAGATAGAATAGATAGATATTTTTATGAAAAAGTTTTAGCAAGAATTAAACTTAACCCCCTATTTTTAACTCCATGCTTGATTAATAATAATTAAAAATATTAGAGATTAATAAAGAAATATTCTATTAAAAAAATAGAAATATCATAAAAAAAAACAAAAATAAGACGAATAAACGAGTTCTTTTTGAATATCTACATCTTCCTTTGACATTCTTATTTTTTATTTGAATATTATTTCAATAAAGTTTTACAGTACGAACCGCGTTTGATCATCATAAAAGAGAAAGATTTCTATTTCTTTTGGAATTGAATAATCAATCAATTAAAGCAGATAGATCAAAGAATAAAAAAACTGATGTAAAGGAAGATTTAAGTCATTATTCTTTCATTCTGATTTTATCAATTAGATGAAAGAATAGGATAGTGGGTTTTCTTATCTATCAGATAGATAGAGCAACATTCACTCTTATAAACATTCTATGTTAAATATTTCAATTTGTTAAATATTTCAATTTGAAAATGGAAAAGATCCCCATTTTTTCACAAAAAAAAACGATTGTCACTGAAATAGAGCGATAACAATATATATAAGCTATGCATTTCCTCATTATATATAATATATTAATATTAATATATATTATATATTTTCGTATTTTATTTGATGTGAGATTCAATAATCTTTCTATAATCAAAAAGTAAAATGAATAAAATGGATGAAGCACCCCTGTCTCAATCTTTACATGGATTTACAATTATTCATTAGAGCCAAAGATGAACTATTGAAAAATAAAGTTCAAATAAAATACATCGATTACATATGTAATTTGATTGTTTATTAATAAGATTCGGACAGACGTAGATATTGAACTTAATACCTTCCGCTGCTCATTAACTTTTACCTACTTCCCGAATTCGATAGGAATGAAAAATCATAAATCAAATAAAGGTCCTTTTTTTTCGAGACGCTGACTATCTTGTCTAGGTATAAAGCCAAACAAGTATAGATTAAATCCTTGCCCCCTTTTTTATTTTTTATTTTACCCTAGAGTCTTAGAGATTTAATCCCCTTAATTGAATTCAATTATAGCATCAAAAACCCCCTCTTGGTTAGAAAATAAGAGATCCACAGAGAATTTATAATTGAACTATTTCATTTAAAGAATAGGGAATAAGAGATAGGAAATAGAATATAGGTTCTTTCGAATTTCGATACATTTTACATCGTTGAGAATTCAATACGGAACGTAAGTTTTTTCTAAATAACTAACTTCTTT